ACGAAAAAAAGGTAAGGTGTCAAACAGACCTTTTGGGGGAGTAGAGCTGGGGATAGAGGGACTTGAACCCTCACGATTTAAAAAGTCAACGGATTTTCATCTTACTATAAATTTCATTGTTGTCAGTATTGACATGTAAAATGGGACTCTATCTTTATTCTCGTCCGATTAATAAGTTCCACCAAGGATCTATCAGACTATGAAGTAAATCATTTGATCAATGAATATTATTTCTTAAATTTCGAATTGATTCACAACATTTCGATTTTGTTTATAAAAAAATAGAAATCGAGATTCAGGTCGTCATTTTTGAGATCGTTTTGTGTTACCTATATTTAGACAATATAGGTTTTTCTCCTTCATCCTTTTTGATTTGAAGTTTCGATCGAAGGATTCCTTTATCAACACAAGGTAGTGAACTCCATTTGTTAGAACAGCTTCCATTGAGTCTCTGCACCTATCCCTTTTTTCTCGCTTTCTAAACTCCGATTTGTTCGCGTAAACCAGGATTTGGCTCAGGATTGCCCATTGTTAATTCCAGGGTTTCTCTGAATTTGAAAGTTATCACTTAGTAGGTTTCCATACCAAGGCTCAATCCAATTAAGTCCGTAGCGTCTACCAATTCCGCCATATCCCCTTTTTATTAGGATCTCATTATGATGTCTTTCCTTTTTTCTTATGCCGAAACCTTGGGATTCATTACATTATAGATACTTATTTTATGTCTTTGTTATCTTCTTTCATTTTTTTTGAGCCCCATCCATATTGATTTAGTCTAATCAACAAAGATTCTATCATTTTTGTATTTGCAATTCAATATGGTTATATATTACATAACATATATATGTTCTTCCTTTTCTCATCTTTGTCTTAAATTTTAAGAAATAGTCGAACGGTCGATTCTTTTTTTTTTTTTTACTTTCATGAAAAGAAATTTATGATTATTATTGAAACTTAGAATTCTACAATGTGCAAGGGACAAAAATTATAAATCTACTTCGTAGATTTGAAATTCTAATAATTCTATACTATATAGATAGAAATAAAAAATAGATAGAAATAAAAAAATAGATAGAAAAAAAAAAAAAGATTTCTGATCTAATTAAGATTTTCGTATTTAGAAACTAATGAAATCAAAATTAGAAAGTAAATATATTGCTATATTCTATTAATTAAGGTTATGTTTTATTTATTTAATGATAGTCACTATTTATTTGAGCTATATTCTGTTCTAGAATATATAGAATATGATTAATTCTAAATAGATAAGGAAAAATATTAATAGAATAGTTAATTGATACGATCTAGTAGTTTAGTGAATTTGTATGCATGCGCTATTTTATTTGAGCCCGCTTAGCTCAGAGGTTAGAGCATCGCATTTGTAATGCGATGGTCATCGGTTCGATTCCGATAGCCGGCTTTTCCATATTTTTTCGTTTTTTTTTACATGATTTTTAATGTACTTTCAAAATCAAAGAAGATTGAAAAAACTTCTTTGACCTTTTTCCAAGAGTTACCACTCCATTTATATTATGTCATATAAACTTCCATATAGGAATATATATTGGGTAAAAGAGTTCGATCTTTGCAAAATAAATAAAGAAAATAAAGGAAAATTTTTGTGATTTATTTGATTTATATATATTGTATATACAATAAAAAAATCTGTATATTGAGAGAATATATCTTCTTACTCTTTGTATTCCAATAGTTTATTGTAGTGTATTTCACGTCATTTATCATTATCATTTAGTTCAGTTTTAATTTTATTTAGTTTTGTACAATTTCAATAAAAAAAGGAGTCTTTATGTCACGTTACCGAGGGCCTCGTTTTAAAAAAATACGCCGTCTGGGGGCTTTACCGGGACTAACTAGTAAAAGGCCTAAGGCAGGAAGCGATCTTAGAAACCAATCACGCTCCGTAAAAAAATCTCAATATCGTATTCGTTTAGAAGAAAAACAAAAATTGCGGTTTCATTATGGTCTTACAGAACGCCAATTACTTAAATATGTGCGTATCGCCGGAAAAGCCAAAGGGTCCACAGGTCAAGTTTTACTACAATTACTTGAAATGCGTTTGGATAACATCCTTTTTCGATTGGGTATGGCTTTGACTATTCCTCAAGCGCGCCAATTAGTTAATCATGGACATATTTTAGTTAATGGTCGTATAGTTGATATACCAAGTTATCGCTGCAAACCCCGAGATATTATTACAGTGAAGGATGAACAAAACTCTAGAACTTTGGTTCAAAATCTTCTTGATTCATCTGCCCCTGAGGAATTGCCAAACCATCTGACTCTTCACACATTCCAATATGAAGGGTTAGTCAATCAAATAATAGATAGGAAATGCGTCGGTTTGAAAATAAATGAATTGCTTGTAGTAGAATATTACTCGCGACAGACTTAATAAACCTAACTTAAGTAAAAAAAATTACTAAAAACAAGAGTTCGGACAACTCCCCTTTGCCATTAAAAATAAAAAGGCACAAGATAAGGGATTTTGTCGAGGAATCTTTTTCCTATTCATGTATCATAGATTGGTAGGGAGATTTGGATCCCTTGTTTGCTCTTCCCAGCATTTTCCATATGAAAGAAATTAGGAATAGAGAATCTATTTCAAAATCAAAACAAGGTAGATTTTATATCTATTCTTTTTTATTGGATTTGATACATTGTGGTCAATCACGTAAGATTGGTGAATTAGTTGAAAGTACGGAAAGAGAGGGATTCGAACCCTCGGTAAACAAAAGTCTACATAACAGTTCCAATGTTACGCCTTCAACCACTCGGCCATCTCTCCAACATCAGGATTATGACTGAGTATCCGGGTGAATAGCGAGTTATTCATCGTTTTTTAGATTATGGTTAATAGATACCTTTTTTGACCGGAAAAATTGGAAGTAGATAGAAGGTTTTTTTTAATGAGTCCGCTTTTATGTTAGTTCGTACTATACAATTCCTTTGTTTGTGAGAAAATTTTCTCACAAAAGAAAAGGTAAAGGAAATAAAAAGAGTTAGAGAATGGATTACTACCTATGCCAAGATCGCGTATAAATGGAAATTTTATTGATAAAACCTTTACAATTGTAGCCGATATCTTATTACGAGTCATTCCGACAACTTCCGGAGAAAAAGAGGCATTTACTTATTACAGAGATGGTGCGATTTGATTATCATTATTTTTTTTTTCTCGCCGATTTGGAATAGAAAGAAAAACGAGTATTGAAAAAAAATCTACGCTTTTGAAGGTGAAGTTTATAATAAAAAAAACAATCCCTTCTGTCATGTATCCACGATTAATGCAGCCTTAGATGCTTCAATTGTGAATTATAGTATTGAGCAAAAGGTTTTTACCTATGGTTCCCGTATTACAGATCAATCCTACTACACTAATACAATATACGAATAGGAGGCATAGGGGAAGAAGCACTACGCCGAGAAATCAACAACACGAAAACTTTCTTCAAAATGATTCCCTTTCTTTCTTCTTCTTATTTTGGATTGGGACTAATTAAAATGGTTGGAACAATAAACATCCATCTCGTTCGTACTTTGGATACCCGTATAACCATTGAAGACTGTTGAAGTGACTAATTCCTGGAAATTTAGGGGCGTTGAGAACAAAGAAATTTTTAGAGTTTCCTTTTTTATTTTTATCTAGCATGAACCCACTTGGTAGTAAGAAAAGATCTTTTGCAAGAAGGTTGGCTAGGGATTTCTTGTAAAAACATTAGCCCCGCTTAGTTCATAATGACATCACATTTTTACATATATTATTTTCATTATGCACCTAAAGGAGGAGCCGTATGAGATGAAAATCTCACATACGGTTCTGAAACGGAGAATTCGTTAAAGCGAATGACGACCGTAACGGATGTCGGCTCAATCTGAAGGAAATTATGCGGAAGCATTACAGAATTATTATGAAGCTATGCGACTAGAAATTGACCCCTATGATCGAAGTTATATACTCTATAATATAGGCCTGATCCACACAAGTAATGGGGAACATACCAAAGCTTTAGAATATTATTTTCGGGCATTAGAACGAAACCCCTTTTTACCACAAGCTTTTAATAATATGGCTGTGATCTGTCATTACGTGCGACTATCTCCACTATAGAAAAAAAGAACGAACAGCTAGTCAATGAAATACTAGAAACACAAAAAAAGGGCTTTCTACATAAGCATCGTCCAAAACGATTTTTTTATCAGCTGTAGCAAATAAATAAACTTCATTGATCGAAATATGAAGTGAAGACTAGATATGCCTAAATACTTTCTTTCTATGGATAAAAAAAGATTGAATTGATAGAGGAAGCACCGTAAAGATCAATTGGAAAGGTTTTGGACCGATACAACAAGAGCTGTTTATTTATATCATAATATGAGATAAATCTTAGGAATCCACTTATGTAATAGAGTAGATCCCCTAAGGTAGTGAGCAGCGGTGTAGCATCAGATCCTAAAGACAGTAAGTCTTTTTCTTTTTTATGAAGTATGAAAAAGTCTTTTTCAAAGATTCTATATAAATTTTTATATGAAAGCGGGATAGTTACCTTTCAGAAAATTTTAATATCTAATAACAGTGGACATGCCTTTTTTTTTCTGAAGGTAGGAGAAAAGATAAAACTTATTATATTAATTAATATATTAATTAAATCAAAATGAAAGTTTGAAACTCATGTAATTACTCTCTTTTGTTTAATCCAAGAAAAACAAAATATCTATAAGAAATCTCATTCAATTAGACATTCAATTAGATATAAAGTTCAAAGTAGGTTAAAGTTAAAAAACTGGTACACCGAAACAAAAGAGTTGGTTGTCGAGCCGTATGAGGTAGGAAACTCTCAAGTACGGTTCTCAGGGAGGGAATTGACCCGCCTATTCCGACCGTGGAGAACAGGCCATTCAACAAGGAGATTCTGAAATGGCGGAGGCTTGGTTCGCTCAAGCCGCTCAGTATTGGAAACAGGCTATAACGCTTACTCCTG